AGGATTTCTTTCTTTCATTTTTCCCATCCTTGTATTCTCTTCTTTTGTTTTGTATGCCTATTGTCTATTACTAAGAATAAGATTCAAGTAATGAATTCTAGGCATCCTGCAAAACGAAAAAGAAAAAATATAAACAAAGCAACAAAAGGGGTTTACAGATCCATACAATTATGTATGGATCAACAAAAATTTAGCACTTTTTACCAACTTGATGTTAAGGAATCTCCGCACCTAGAAATTCATTTCGTACAATTGAACCTTTTCAAACTGTTTCTTTTTAAGAACCAGAAAAATTTGTGCCAAAATAACAGATGCCAAGAAGAACAAAAGACCTTGGACCCGTAATGGGTCTTGAAGCACTATTTCTGCATCTCCCTGACCAAAGCCTCCCACATTGGGATTGCTTGTTAATGGTTGATCAAGCTTGATGGATTCACCCTCTGAAACAAGAAGTTCTGGTCCTGGAGGTATAATATTAACCACTTGATGTCCATCCGATGCATCAACTATGGTTATTTCGTATCCCCCTTTTTCTTTACGTACTATTCTGCTTACTATACCTGCTGATGTAGCATTATAGACTGTATTGTTACTTTTGCTACCATCAGGATAAATCTGACCCCTTCCTCTGTTCCCACCTACATATATGGGATATTTTAAGAAGTGAACGTCTTTCTTCGTAGCAGGGTCGGGGGAAAGAATGGGGAAGACGATTTCACTATATTTCTGACCGGGAACAGGACCTATCACAATAATATTTCTTTTATTGGGACGATAACTCTGAAAAGACAGATTTCCTACCTTTTCTTTCAACTCGGGAGAAATACGATCAGGGGGGGCTAATTCGAATCCGTCGGGTAAAATGAGAACAGCCCCTACATTCAAAGCCCCTTTTTTACCATTAGCAAGAACTTGTTTCAGTTGCTTATCATAAGGGATTCGAACAACTGCTTCAAATACAGTATCAGGAAGCACAGCTTGCGGAACTTCAATATCCACGGGTTTATTAGCTAAATGGCAATTGGCGCATACAATTCGTCCCGTTGCTTCTCGCGGGTTTTCATAACCCTGCTGCGCAAAAATGGGATATGCATTTGAAATAGATGCCCGAGTTATTACATATATCATGATCGATACAGAAATGGCTCGAGTCATCTCTTCCTTTACCCAAGAAAAAGTATTTTGATTTTGCATGTCCAATCATTGATCCCGGAATTTCTACAATAAATTAGATAGGTAGCTAGTATAGTTCCCTATACACGAGTCTGTCATTGTACTGGAATAATTGTACTGGAATATAGGACGAATACCTTGGGCGAATAGAAGTATAAAGAATTAAGTCAAACTTGAAACGCTTTCTTTATACACGAAGAAAGATTCTGATTTTATTAATATAATGAGATCAAATGAGTTCTTTATTCATTCATTGAATGATAAATTACTACAAGCGAAGGAGATACACGATTTAAATAATGGAAGATCCAATATTTCACAATTGTATCTAGAATAACTGGAAAAGTGGAAACAAGACCGGATATAATTTGATCGTTATGATCCAATCCAAAATCGTTGTAGACTGACCCGATCATTAGTTCCCAACCATGAGTCGAGTGAAATCCGATCCATAAATCAGTAACTAAAAGAATGGAAAAAGCTTTTATTGTGTCACTTAAGTTATAGAGGAATTCCTGAACCCAAGAATTAAGAATGACAAGTTCTTCATTACTCAGAAGAAAATAACCACTTAGAATAGCTAAACATATTATATTTGTCGAGAAATGTAAAATGATATGGAGATCATATTCATTGTGTACTTTGACCAATTGTATCGTTTCCTTGTGTATTCCTATATGAAGTTTTTGTATATGTGTTTCCGGATCCTCCTTTATCATTTCGTCCAACAGGAATAGTTCTTCTAATTCTATGAATCTTTCTAGAACGTTTTTCTCTTGAATATGATTCAAAAAAGTTTGGGATTGCCTGGTATTCCACCAATTAGTAACCCAAGGTTCCAGACATTTATTAAATGAGAAAGACACCCACCAGGGCAAAAATACTATGGATGCGAGATATGGGAGGGAGGCCAATGCTTTCTTTTTTTTCATTTTTTCTGTGAATTGAATTGTTAATGAACCTGCTTCATTCTTCATTCGTCGACTCCATCTGATATTTCTCTGAAGCACGAGTTGTCTAACAAGGTATTGACCTCTGGATCTATTCCTTTCCTATTTTTGTGTAATAATTTCATTTTTTATTTAGAAGGAATATAGAAATAGAATAAGAGTCCTTTTCGGATAAAAATCGAATAAAAATGAGAAAAAAGAAATAAATATTATTCCAGATATCTCAATTGGGAAAACTCGAACCAATTTCATTTTCATTTGTTCCTTTCGATGAATACTTGAAAACCCACTTGAAGTAACGAGTCGAGTTTCGAGACGAAAAAACTCCCCTGGATCAATTAATTCTTTCGAAATGTTTCACCGTCTAATCAGAAAGGGGTATCAATTCAAAATCTTGGGTCTAAAAAGAAAAATTCTGTATTATGAAATACATGTTCGGATAGGTTTGATTAATTGATATCTATACTTAACTTATTAGATTAGTTAGCTATAGTTAGATTAGAGTTTTTTCTAGTATAAAAGAATGAGGAAACTTCAGTTGTATTAAAAGGGGAATTAGCAAGAGCAAGTTCCTTCCCCCATCTTGAGAAAATATTGATTTTTCAATTGAATTTATTCTTCACTTCAGTTCGTTTTAAAATACTTCAATTGGTACGCGCAAGAAATAGGCTAATTCAGCAGCTTTTTGTTCAATTTCTCGTGGAGTCAAATTCTCATCAGTACGAGTCAAGGGAATGGCTCCTTGGCCTCTGATTTCCATATAAAGGACACGACGAAGATAAAGACCCTCTTTAACTTCCATTCTGATTGATTGGATATCTCTCATAAGGAAGCGAAGGAAGATGCGACGATTTATTCCAGGAAATCCCCAACGAAAAATACACACTATTCCTTCTTTTCTATCGAATCGGTTATAACCGCTACCTACATTCCACGAAATTGTGGACCACAAATAGGAGCTAATGAATAGACCCGCGATCCCATAGAAAGACATCACAATCCCTTGCGGAAAAAAAATGATTTGCTGAGATGGAAATACAGATATCAAATTCCTACCAAGATAACTGGAAGTTCCAACCACTAAGAATCCTAGTGAATCTAAAAAAAGGATACACGCCCAGCAAAAATTACTCGTTTTTCGAGACCCCGTTATAAGTTCTATCCATATATGTTCTGATCGCCAATTCATACTATATTAGATCCAGTTGCATTTGATTGGAATTGAGCGAATAACCCAAATTTGACTTTACCTTTCTTGACCCCGAAGTAACTTTCATCAAAGTAACTTTCATCAACTAGCACTATTCTGATGTGAAACATTAGGAGTAATTGATTAGATACATTGACTTTCTATTTTAAATATTCGCTAATCCAATTTGAACCAGCTACATATACATGTATTTATGCGGATATCATGTATCCGCATAACAGTTCTTTCATTTGTGTGTTCGGAAAGAGCCACATATCATACCATATTACACCAAATAAATATCCGTATTATCATCCAGTGTTGAAATCAATTGATAAGATTCGGTCCCATTGGGTCTAGACAATCTTATTTTTTTGGACATGAAGAAATAAAGAAACCATTGCAATTGCCGGAAATACTAGGCCCACTAAAGGCACAAAAATAGAGGGTAAGTTGAAATCTGTCATAGAATAGGTGCCTCGATTTACTATTTCTATCTATTAATACTATTTCTATCTATTAAAAAGATATCCTCTTATGATATATCTATTATAAGTAATATTAAGCTATTATTCTATATGATTAGATAGAAACTATATATTTTTTTTATATTCTAAAATATTCTATATTCTAAAAATATTCTAAAAAAATGAGAATTCTAAATTATATATTATTATGAAAATTCTTATTAAAATGAAATTTATTAAAAAAATGAAATTTATTAAATTTTAAAAATAAAATGAAAATAAAATGAAATATTAAATATTCAAAATATTAACAATTAACATATATTAACATATATATTAATTATATTAATATTAAATATATTTTAAATATATTAAATAATATTAAATTAAATGTATTAAATTATATATAAATTATATATGAATTCATAAATTCTATATTAATATAAATTCTATATTCTATATTAATATAATTATATATATTAATATATCATATATTCAAAAATCAAATAATACTATTCTATACTATTCTAACTATACTATTAATATATATATATCAATATATATATCATTACTATTAATATATATATATCTAATAATATATCTAATATCTAAATAATATCTAAATAAATATAGAAATAAATAGAAAAAAATATATAAAAATATAGAAATAAATAGAAAAAAATATATAAAAATATAGAAATAAATAGAAAACAATAAATATAAAAAAAAAAAACAAAATCAAATAATTATCCGAAACCTCTGTCTCTTACTACAAGGAGAACTTATATCACCAAAGAAAAATTCTTCTCATTTTTTTTGATTACGATGAATTAAATACTTGTTCACTAAATAACTGAATCTAGTGCTATACTTTCATTTTTTTAACTTGGATTCAAGGGAAGGAAACCGTGGAGTTGAAATAACTCGCCCAGAAGGCCTTTTAAAAGATTACGTGGTACTATTGGGTCGAATAAACCTTTATGGAATAAATACTCAGACGCTTGTGAACCATCAGGTACTATCTTATTCAATGTTTGTTCAATTACTCTTTTACCCGCAAATGCAATGTAGGCGTTAGGTTCAGCGATAATGATATCTCCCAACATAGCAAAACTGGCTGTTACTCCACCGGTTGTAGGAGATGTAAGAATTGATACATAGAATAACTTTTTATCTGATTGATAATTATATGAAGCAGAAGATATTTTAGCCATTTGCATC